AATCATGTATGTACCATTCAATATCTAATTTATCAAATTTCTGTAGTATAAGATTTCTTTCTCTCCTTTATTGGCCTCGGACTAGAAAACTTAAGATAGGATAAAACGTGAATTGAATCCAATAGGTTGCTTTCTAATAATTCATAAAGGAGATTATCATATTTCGATAATTCAATTAGATGCGAAATTGAAAAATCTCCTTTTTTTTAGCTGTAAACTGTAGAAGTTTTTGTTGGAATCTTTTTTTTTTTTCATTTTATTTAAGAGGAATTGGGTATTCGTAGAGTAAGAAATAAGAAGAATCAATAGTATTAATATAATAAAAAAAAAGAGAACAACGAAAAAAAATAGAATAGAATTGTAATAATCAATAATTGTGATGCACACATTGTTTTGTTGTATTAAATCGAAAGGTTGTTTCTTGAACTAATTACGAAGGTCGGGATTTATGGTATGAAAAGACAATTTCTAATAAATATAGAAAAAATGTAGAACTTAGAAAAGAAAGGAAAAAATTATAGTAATTACGAGTCTCAGACTATAGTTGGACGAAAATAAAGATTTTATTTTCGTAATTGATCTGATCCTGCAATACCTTTTCCTTTATTTACATTTACTTTATTTGATTTGTTTTCATTTTTACGCATAAAATCAATAGTAGGTGTTCATTCATATAATATCTCAAACGAGAGGTATTATAAGGTCACTTTTTATTCTAAAATAAAATCAAATCGATACGATTAAAAAAAAAAGATTAAAATAGAAATGATTTTCTAATTTTGTTCCATATGAATTCAAAGAAAGTTTCATTTTTTGAATGAAGTTACATGACGTCTTTCTTACTTATTATTATTTTCTTTTTTAATATTAGTTTACTCAAGAGTTGTCTAATCAATCCCGTGATTCGGAATCACGGGATGGGTAGATGTTACAAATGATTAATTGATTTCTTTTTTTACTCCCCTCCTTCTCTCTTTTTGTTAATACTGTCTATAATGATTGATGAGTTAACAACTGTCACGTGAACTTATTTTTTCACTTCAATTGGTATTTTTTCTTAGTACCTTTCAAAACTTGAACTTAGGAAAGTGCTTTATAAGCATATGTATAAAAAGAACATATTTCATTTAGCCCCTTCATCTTCATGCTTACTATAACTAGTTTTTTCGGTTTTCTACTAGCGGCTTTAACTATAACCTCAGCTCTATTTATTGGTCTGACCAAGATACGACTTATTTGAAATTAATTGCATGAATACAACTCAAAAAAAGAAATCTTTTTGTAAGTATTCATATATTCTATAGTTACTTACCGCATCAATTTCGAATTAGTGGTCATTGAGATTGATGGACAATCCGGATTACTATTTAGGGATAGATATTACCTCTCCTTTTTCCCTTTCAAACAAATTGAAATGATTGAAGTTTTTCTATTTGGAATTGTCTTAGGTCTAATTCCTATTACTTTAGCTGGATTATTTGTAACTGCATATTTACAATACAGACGTGGCGATCAGTTGGACTTTTGATTAATTAACATCTTTTTTTTGATTGACCTCCTCTTTTCTTTAATTCACGGGAGGTCAAATTCAGATTCCTGTTCCATTTTTTGAGTGTCATTTTGGGCTTAACCTAACCAAGTAACCAAGACCCGAATCACGCTCTGTAGGATTTGAACCTACGACATCGGGTTTTGGAGACCCACGTTCTACCGAACTGAACTAAGAGCGCTTTCTTATCACAATAGATAAGACTATAAGGAAGAGTATTTTGTTTTGTAACCCCAATACATCTTGTATGCATATAGTATCATATACTATATGATATAGTATAAAATGATATACTATAAAAAAAGATTATGTATGCACGATTTTAATCGATTTCATTACTGCTCAGAGGAGAAGTAATAGGTAGGGATGACAGGATTTGAACCCGTGACATTTTGTACCCAAAACAAACGCGCTACCAAGCTGCGCTACATCCCTTTCAATTGGTCTACAGTGTCATTGTAGAGAATCCTTGTCTTGTTTTCCAAATCCTCATTTTTTATATCCGTTGATATACATACAAGTTATCTTGCCATTTTTTTTTTCTTTTTTTTTTGTCTCATATAAGATATAATAATAGTAGAAGGTTTATATATCTAATATATATTCTAATAGATATTATCTAATCTTTATTATTAGATATATATATTATCTAAGAATATCTTAATAATATATATTATGAAATATATGAATATGAAACCCATCGTAAAAAAAACTAAAAAATGATGATTTTTTTGGAATGCTCAGATAAAAGGGATGTATTTTTCGGTTTTCAGAAAGGGAAAATCTTATCTACCGAATCGGTGTACATTTCAATTGGAATTAGGAATTCCGTGTACAAATAAAAGGGGTCCTTAACTACTTACATATACAGCTGATCATATATGTATTAACATTATACATTACAAAAAAGAATAAAGAAGGAGGATTTTCAATGCGAGATCTAAAAACATATCTTTCCGTGGCACCGGTACTAAGTACTCTATGGTTCGGGGCTTTAGCAGGTCTATTGATAGAGATCAATCGCTTATTCCCGGATGCGTTGACATTCCCTTTTTTTTCATTCTAGTTATTGACATGGGAAGGGGTGAAGAAGATTAGAGAGAGAATCAAAAGATCTGTGACTAATCCCTCCCCCTCTTTTCTTTTAGATAAAATAGAATTACTTACAATTAACTCAAATAAAGAAGATAAGTAGAATAAAGAAAAGAGGAAAGAGAAATTACAAAGTAGATTCAACCTCGTCAAAATTCGGGTTCTTCAATTCAATTGATAAATAATCTAGTGAAAACGGAAATCGAAATGTGTCTAAGACAAGAATATCATAGAAGATAGTAAAAAGAAATACTATACTTCGACTTAGAATAGAATTCTATTCTAAATAGAACTGAATAGAGTTCGAAATCATTTTTTTAATTAATAAGTAATAGTAAATAAATATTACTATTAATTATTATATTGGGTTGTGGTTGCAACGAAATAATCTTTCAAAATTTCGAGTTAGCAACTTCTATTTTTTTTTTTTTTTTTTTTTCCCTTTAAATCGGAAAATCGAAGAGTTGGTTGAATCAAAAACTCATCAAAAACTTAAAGAAAGGGGGTTCATGGCCAAGGGTAAAGAAGTCCGCGTAACGGTTATTTTAGAATGTACTAATTGTGTTCGAAAGGGTGTTAATAAAGAATCAACGGGTATTTCCAGATATATTACTCAAAAGAATCGACACAATACTCCTAGTCGATTAGAATTGAGAAAATTCTGTCCCTATTGTTACAAACATACAATTCACGGGGAGATAAAGAAATAGATCGAATCCAGGTGTCTGTGCGTCACTTTACAGGAACAGGAAAGGGGACCTATATACTATATATTATTATATAGAAATACCTTATTTAGAAATACCATATTAGATATAGAACAAGATTTCTATAATATAGCTTAAATCTATAATAGAACTTAAAAATATAACTTCAATTAAAATATTAATATAAATATTTTAATATTAAAATAAAAAAGAAAAAAAATATAAAAAAACCAAATCAAATCCCCCTTTTTAATCCTAAATCATTTTTGATGAGATTGAAATAGGGTTTTCGGGATAAGGAATAAACAAACCATGGATAAATCCAAGCGATTCTTTCTTAAATCCAAGCGATCTTTTCGTAGGCGTTTGCCCCCGATCCAATCGGGGGATCGAATTGATTATAGAAACATGAGTTTAATTAGTCGATTTATTAGTGAACAGGGAAAAATATTATCTAGACGGGTAAATAGGTTGACCTTAAAACAACAAAGATTAATTACTATTGCTATAAAACAAGCTCGTATTTTATCTTTGTTACCTTTTCTTAATAATGAAAAACAATTTGAAAGAGGCGAGTCGACCGTCAGAACTATTGGTCTTAGAACCAGAAATAAATAAAAAATAAGCTTACTCTTCAATTGAATCAAAATTCCAATTTGAACTCAAACACAGATTGATGTTTTGTTCGAAAAATTCGAGGATCCAGATTGGATTGTCGTATTGTAAGAAAAAAACAAGAATGGGTAAGAAGAAATTTTTTTTATTGACTATTCGGCGTGTTCACTGATTTTATTTTGAGCGACTTTATCATATTCTTTTTTTCATATTAATTTCTACTCTACCTTCCCGGAGTTCATTCTCCAGCGAAACTCCATTTAAAATATTGTGTCGGATTCCTTACAATTTACTTATTTTATGATTTCATTGGAAATCATATAAAGACAATTCCTATTTAATATAGCTATTTGTGCAAGTATTTTACGATTCAGAAGCAACTGTCTCTTGTACAGATTGTGTATTAATCTGCTATAACTATAGGATACCCCATTCTCGCGAATTACTGCATTTATTCGAGTGATCCACAAACGACGAAAATCTCTCTTTTGCCTATCTCTATCTCGATGAGACGAAACCAAAGCTCTTATTTTCTGTTGAATAATTGTTCGAGTAAGTCTTGAATGAGCCCCCCGAAAGCTTGATGCAAATAAACGAATTTTTGCTCTACGTCTCCGAGCTATATATCCTTGTCTAATTCTGGTCATTGAATAAATGAATTTTAATGAATAACTAATAGATTTCTTTTCTTTCAGTTATTCTTTTCCTCTTTCCTAGTTTATTAATAACAAAACGGATTCTTCCAATGTATAAAATATAAATTCCAATGGCTTTTGCTACTATAACCTTCCCGACCACAATTTGTCTTTTTTTATAGGTATTTCGCCTCGAACTACGAAATTGTATTGATACCAGGTATCAAAAAACATAAAAAGGTAATAAATAGAAATGAATAAAGAAAGAGTGGGTTCCATCGTTTCTATGGTTACGTCTTAAACGGTGAGGTCCTCTCTATACACCGGAGCCCCTTACTTCATTTAATCAATGCTATTGGTAACTTGTACAGTTCACATTCTTTGGCTCTACCCATGAATTATCTAGTCCTAGGTCTTTCACAACGAGATCTACCTATACAGTAACGATATTTCATTATGAAGATTAGCTGGGTAGCTGACCCTCTTAGTCCGTTTTTGCAAGAGTAGAGACATCAGATTTCGGCTTTGAAAATAGGATTTCCCTCGCTTAATGGATAACCATTTGTTACCAATGAGGAATTTTTTTTTTCATCTTCAATTCCAAAAGGAAATGATTGGATTTGCACCAATGGAAACCATAAATTTCAACACAATACAATAGAAGGATATAATAGATCTTTTTTTTAGATAGTGAACGGCCTTTTTCCTTCCACCTTTTCCTCTTCACTGGTACTGATCATTGATACTGGAAAATGGGTTTCCTTTAGTTTGTCCCAGCGAGGATCTGAACGAGTCGCACATACACCCTAGTACATGTTCCTCGGCGCTGAGGACATCCCCGAAGAGCAGGGGATTTCGTGACATTTCTGATTGGCTGTCTTGTGTTTCTAATAAGTTGTTTAATAGTTGGCATGTTGAATCGTATACATAATGAATGGGCTGGTTTAGATCGATCCTAACCGGCTGTTTATGAATTACTTCTCTATTTAATAGATCAATAGAATATTATTAAACCCAGTAATAAAAAGTTAAGTAAAAAATCTCCAGTTGCGGATTTGCGCAGGATTACTGCTATTTTTAGTCAACCGCTACAAGATCAACAATTCCATAAGCTTGGGCTTCTGTTGCTGACATAAAAACATCCCTTTCCATATCTTCGGATACAACCCATAAAGGTTTGCCTGTTCTTTGTACATAAACCCTTGTGATGCTTTCGCGCAGTTTCAATAGTTCTTCTGCTTCCAGGATAAATTCTCCCGTTTGTGCCTCATAAAAGGAACTCGCAGGTTGATGTATCATTACCCTGATGATATAACAAACAAAAGGTTCCTCTATCTCGGATGATGAGGTGAGGAGAAGAGATAAAGAATTAAAAAAAAAGATAGAATTGAGCAACCGTACAGGCATAGGCGTCTTTTGCACATTGCATACGGCTCCACAATGGGATTCGCTTTGACCTTCCATCAAAGAAAGAAAAAAAAAATATATATATATATAGGGTTTATTTTCTCAGATCCGGGTCGGCAAATGATCCAATTACCATCCTTCCTTTCGGGACAGTTAAAAAATACTATGATGGCTCCGTTGCTTTTTATATATTTATCTCGTTTGTGATTCAGCAATCCCAAAGTTTTTTCGTACTCTTTCATAACAATACCATAAATATTGTTAAAAGTCTTCAGGGTGAAAACAAAAAAGTTTGTGACGCAGAAAAGGCCCCGGAAAAAATCGGGAATACCCTTTATTTTATACTAATTTCATACTCCTCTTTCGATATATAATCTATGATTAAAAAAAAATGCATATCGAATTCGAAGTGCCATGCTATTATTACTTAATATTCATATTTTATATGGCGAAGGCATAGTCTTTTTTTCTTAAAAAACTCATTGGCGCCAAGCGTGAGGGAATGCTAGACGTTTGGTGATCTCTCCTCCAACCAGGATAAAAGATCCCATTGAAGCGGCTAATCCCATGCATATTGTATGCACATCAGGTTGCACAAATTGCATAGTATCATAAATAGCTACCCCGGGTATTACCCATCCGCCGGGAGAGTTTATAAACAAATAAAGATCTTTGTTATCATTCTCTATACTGAGATATACCATAAGACCAATAAGTTGATTCGAGATCTCGCTATCAACCTCTTGGCCTAAAAAAAGTAATCTTTCTCGATAAAGTCGGTTGATTAGGATAAAATTTGTATCCCTTAAGAGCCGTACATGCACCTTTTGATGCATACGGTTCAACAAAAATTGCGAAAAAAAGAATCAATGTGTAGATTCCAGCCCTCTTTCTTTTTTTTTTCATAGCGGGACACCCTTCTAATTTCATTTTCGAATTTATTAACGATTTTCTTCCCTTTTTCAAGAAAGATGAGTTTTGTACTCTTTCCCTATAAAAAATCCATTAAACTTATCGAACTAACTTCTCATTGATGTATTGTTTCATCGAGATCTAATCCAAATCGCGATGTCTTTTTCTTGTTCCTGAATGGGCTTTTTCAATTCTTTTAGGTTTATGCTCTACTCCGAGTAAAAAAAACCGATTTTGATTTGCACATATAGGACAAATGCTACTAATACTACGCCCTTTTCCTACGACTTACTTCTTTTTCAATTCATTTCATATCTTCTGCCAAATATTCGACGTATTTATCATATTGTATTTATCATATTATTCGTTTGATTAAAAGTTTGAGATTATTCTCTTATTCAATAACAAAAAAATCTTTTATGATCTATGATATAAGTATTAATAATCAGAAATATATTACCAATTGGTTTTTTTCTAAACGGAGCCTGGATACTTCATTTTATTGGTCCAACCAAGCTAACCATAAATTATTTTAATTGATAATATTCATTTTAATACCCCTCAAAATACATCTAATTGCACT